TCGCGTAGCTTCATAATAATTCTGTAAAGCTTCCGCATAATTTCCTTCGGATTGAGCCGACATCCGTTACGGTCGTTCATTTTATTCAAAAAATCTCCGTTCCAGAACCGTACGTGAGATTTTCATCTCATACGGCTCCTCCCTTCTGCGCATAGTACTAAGGGGAATAAGCCATGGAATCAAAATTTCCCTATTATTCTCATTATGAACTGACAGGAGCTGGTATTTTTACAAGAAATCTCTAGCCAGCCTTCCCGCAAGAGGTTTTTTCTTAACACCAATCAATCGTATTAGTGCTAGATAGAAATGGTAACTCCAACGATTTCTTTGTCCTCAACGCCTATTATTTCCAGGAATTAGTCACTTCAACGATCTTTGATGGTTATACGGGTATCCAAAGTACGAACGAGATGGATGTTTGTTGTCCCAACCATTCTTGTTAGTCCCGATACCGATAAGGAAAAGGGTAATTTATAACAAAGTTTTCGTATTGTTGATTCCTAGTGTAGTGCTTCTTCCCCTATGCCGCCTATTGGTACTGGTGGAGTAGGATTGACTCACAATACAGAACCTATAGGTGTAACCTTTCGTTCAATACTAAAATCGACAATTCAAGTATCTGAGGCTGGATCAATCGAGGATACACGACAGAAGGAATTGTTCTATCTCCAAACTTTACCTTCACTAAGCGTAGCTTTATTTCAAAAATTTTGTTCTTTCTCGCGTCTTTTTCTCGTAAGACTGAAGTGAGGGCTAAAAAAGAAAAAAACAAGAAAAAAGAATCAAATCACACCATCTCTGTAATAGGTAAATGCCTTTTTTTCTCCTGAAGTTGTCGGAATTATTCGTAATAAAATATTGGCTATAATTGAAGAGGTCTTATCAAGAAAATTTCCATTTATCCGAGATCTAGGCATAATTAGCAATCCATTCTATAATTCTTCTCATTACCCCCTCGGGGAAAATGATCCCACAAACAAAGGAATTGTACAGTACAAAATAACATAAAAACAGAAAAATTCTAATAAAAAGATGTATACCCTCTGCTCAAAATGGACCCTTTTCGAACAAAGAGAGATAGGAGACTTTTGAATTGAATTTTATATAAATTTCGTAGTATACAAATAAATGCACGGAACTATTACTATTTCAACTATTACTATTTCATTTAAGTTGAATAACCAAGGACTTTATTTTACTACGGATTCTTATAACTCGAGTCTGATAACTCGAGAAATTTGGATTTGGTTATGATCCAAAGAGAAAAAGGGATGGAATAATCATTATACAATTGAATGAAATGAAATAGAAAAATCCACGGTACGATTCATGAATTTCTAATAAATAGATCTACGGGGTATATCATAAGAGAAGTTGTTGATAAATATGAAATTTGAAAGGAATTTTTTATTCCTATGGAACCGTTGATTGGTCGTGTTTGTACTGGAATAAAATAATATGAATAACTCGCAATTCACTCGGTTTCTGGTCAATAATAAGATTATGTAGGAGAGATGGCCGAGTGGTTCAAGGCGTAGCATTGGAACTGCTATGTAGGCTTTTTGTTTACCGAGGGTTCGAATCCCTCTCTTTCCGTTTCTGTTAATTCACCAGCGTTACCGACCACAATATATCAAATCAAAATTGATATCATTATTCCAACAACTTTATTTGATAGAGAATCTTTATTCCTAATTACTGTGCTACGCGTACGTAAAATACAAATATCGCGGAAAGAGCAAAAAAGAAAAAAAAATCCTACTACGTATCTATTTGTGATACGTGAATGAGAAAAATGCGGATCAAGACCCTTAGATCTATTTACTTCGTCGAAAAGGGGACATAATTGTCTGAACCCCTTTCCTTGTTATGTTCTTTAGGTTCAAGTCTGACGGGAATAATATTCTACGACTAACAGCTCATTTATTTTTAAGCCGATCCATTTACTATCTATTATTTGATTTACTAATCCTTTATATTGGAATGAGTCAATAGTTAAATGGTTTGGCAATTCCTCGCGAGGGGCTGAAGCAATAGAATTTTGAATCAGAGCTTTCGATCTTTGTTTATCCTTCGTAGTAATAATATCTCGGGGTTTGCAACGATAACTTGGTATATCCACTATACGACCATTAACTAAAATATGTCTATGGTTAACAAATTGCCTGGCTCCAGGAATGGTCGAAGCCATACCCAATCGAAAAAGGATGTTATCCAAACGCATCTCAAGTAGTTGTAGTAAAACCTGGCCTGTTGACCCTTTTGCTTTTCTAGCGATCTGCACATATCTAAGTAATTGGCGCTCTGTCAGACCATAATGAAAACGCAATTTCTGTTTTTCTTCTAGACGAATACGATATTGCGATCTTTTCCCGGAACGCAATGGGTTTTTAAGATCACTTCCAGATCTAGGTCTTTTACTAGTTAATCCCGGTAAAGCCCCCAGACGGCGTATTTTTTTGAAACGAGGTCCTCGGTAACGAGACATAAAGACTCCTTT